TAAATAAGATTCATGGTATCCTTTTTCATATTAATTATTCAGAACTTGAACCGAAAAAATATATGTTTGATAGAAAATCATTCTCAACTGAAATTCGTTCTATTTTGAACTTAATCAGTCAATTTTCTGGAAAAGGAAAATCAGTATCAAGTTTTTATTTTAAGCGACTTTTTTCATTTCCAAAACATGAACAAATAAGAATTATTTCAGAAGATGACAAAAAAAAAATGAAATTTTTATTTGACGCAGTTATAACTGATCCGAACGATAAAACTGTTGTAAATACAAAAAAATCGATTGGGATAAAAGAAATCAGGAAAACAGTTTCTCCATCGTCATACAAATTTATTGACGAGTTGGAAGAAATCGAAGGAGAAAAGGAAGAGGAAGAAAAGAAAAAAAACAAAGAAAATGAAGCCGAGGATTATAAAATTCGTTCAAGAAAATCCAAACGTATAGTGATTTTTATTAATAAGAACTCAAAGAATGACAATACTTCTACCGATAACCAGGATAATAATAATAAATCTAAAAAAACGGTAGAAGAGGAATTAGCTTTAATACGTTATGGACAACAATCGGATTTTCGTCGAGACATAATAATAGGAGCTATACGCGCTCAAAGACGTAAAACAGTTATTTGGAAACTCTTTCAAGCAAACGCGCATTCTCCTCTTTTTTCGGACAAATTTCAAAAATACTCTTGGTTTTCTTTTACTATTTTGGAACCAATGAAAATCTTTTTTAATTTGAAAAAAGGGATGTGGAAAAACAGAGACTTCCAAATTTCGGATTATGCGGAAGACGAGACAGAAAAAAGGCAGAGGGAAGAGGAGCAAAAAAGAAAAGAATACGACCAAGATGAAGAAAAACGTATGGAAATAGCAGAAACCTGGGATAGCATTGTATTTGCTCAAGGAGTAAGAGGTATTTTATTATTAACCCACGCGATTCTTAGAAAATATATTCTATTTCCTTTATTGATAATAACTAAAAATATTCTTCGTATGCTATTCTTTCAAATTCCCGAATGGTCGCAGGATTTAAAAGATTTGAATAGAGAAATACATATTAAATGTACTTATGATGGCGTTCCATTATCAGAAACAGAATTTCCAAAAAACTGGCTCTCAGAAGGTATTCAGATAAAGATACTATTTCCTTTTCGTCTGAAACCTTGGCACAGATCGAAGCTACGATCCCCCCAAAAAGAAAAGGATCCAACGAAAACGAAAAACAAAGCGCAAAAACAAAAAAAAGAAGTCCATTTTTGCTTTTTAAGCACTTGGGGAATGGAAGTTGAATTGCCTTTTGGTTCTCCTATCTCATTTGACTTTTCATTTTTTTTTGATCCTATTTTTAAAGAACTAAAAAAAAGAATTCAAAATTGTAATTCTTTTTTTTTTCTATTTCTAAAAGTTTTAACAAAAAAAAAAAAAAAAATTCTAAATGTTTCAAAAGAAAGAGGAAAATGGATCATGAAAAGGATTCTATTTAGAAAAGAAAAAATTCTAAAAGAAATAAGAAAAAAATTATCAAAAACAAACCAAATTACTTTATTTGAATTGAGAGAAATCTATGAAGTGAGTGAAACTCAAAAAGATTCAATAATCAGTAATAGTAATCGAATGAGCTACGAATCGTCCATTCCAATTCAATCTATTAATTGGACAAATTTTTCATTGACAGAAAAAAAAATAAAAGATCTGAATGATCAAACAAAGACAATCATAAAGCAAATAGAAAAAATTACAAAAAATAATAAAAAGGGGTTTCGAAATCCAGAGATAAATATTAGTTTTAACAAAACACGTTCTGATGATAAAAGAAAAAGATTCGAATCCCCCCAAACTATTTGGTCGATATTAAAAAGACGAAATATTCGATCAATCCACAAATCCTATTTTGTTTTTCAATTTTTCATTGAAAGGATATCTATAGATATCTTTCTATGTATCATTAATATTCCTAGCATGAATGTCCAACTTTTTGTTGAATCAACAAAAAAAATTATTAAAAATTACACTTACCATAATGAAGCAAATGAAAAGAAAATTGATAAAACAAATAAAAAGATAATTCAATTTATTTCGATTATAAAAAAATCAATTTATAATATTGGTAATTCACAGATTTTTTGTGATGTACCTTCTTTCTCACAAGCATATGTATTTTACAAATTATCACAAACCCAAGTTATTGACTTATCTAAATATAAGTTAAGATCTGTTTTTCAATATCCTGGAACATCTCTTTTTCTTAAGAATGAAATAAAGGAATATTTGGGGGGGGTACAAGGAATGTGCCAGTCCAAATTAAGACATAAGAAGACTCACAATTCTGTAATGAATCAATGGAAAAATTGGTTAAGGGGTCATTATCAATATGATTTATCTCAGAGTAGATGGTCTATATTAGTATCACAAAAATGGCGAAATAGAATCAATGAATGTCGTATGGCTCAAAAAAAAAAAAAAGATTTAAGCAAATGTGATTTATATGAAAAAAACCAATTAATTCTTTCCAAAAAACAAGAAGTAAACTTATTAACAAATCGAAAAAAAAAAATTAAAAAACAATATAGATATGATCTTTTATCATATAAATCTCTTAATTATGCAGATAAGAAAGACTCATCTGTTTCTGGATATAGATCACCATTACAAGCCAATAATGACAAAACATTTTCTTATAATTACAGCACGCGTAAACGAAAATTATTTGATATGGAAAATGATATCACTATCAAGAATTATATAGGGGAAGATGATATTATAGATATGGAAAAAAACCGGGATAGACAGTATTTTGATTGGAGACTTCTGAATTTGGATCTTAGAAATAAGATGGATATTGAGGCCTGGATTGATACCGATTATTATCTTATGATTCACCAAGAAATCAACCCGTCCAATCCAAATTTTTTTTTTGATTGGATGGGAATGAATGTAGAAATACTAAATCGTTCCAGATCGAATCTGGAACTTTGGTTATTCTTAAAATTTGTAAAATTTTATAAAACATATACAAGTAATCCATGGATCATACCAATCAAATTCCTTTTTTTCAATTTTAATGGAAAACGAAATGATAATGAAAATAAAAGTATCACCAGAAAGAAAAAAATAGATATTTTTAGACCATCATCACAAAAAATAAAATACAAGAACAATATAGAAGAACTAAATTTCTTAATAAGAAGGTATTTGCGTTTTCAATTGAAATGGAATAATTGTTTAGATGAAAAGATAATGAATAATATCGAAATATATTGTCTCTTGCTTAGACTGACAAATCTAAAAGACGTTGCTATTTCTTCGATTCAAAAAGGAGATCTAAGTCTAGATATTATGATGATTCAGGATTTACTCCTTCCACAATTGATGAAAAATAACGGAACATTTGTTGTCGAACCAGTTCGTCTGTCTAAAAAAAACAATGGACAATTTTTTATGTATCAAACCATAGGCATTTCATTAATTCATAAAAGTAAGCACAAATTTCAATTTCATCAAAGATACCCAGAAAAAAGCTATGTTAATAAGACGAATTTTGATGAACCCATTACGAGACATCAAAAGATGACTGAAAATAAAGAAAAAAATCATTATGATTTGCTTGTTCCTGAAAATATTTTATCCTCTAGACGTCGTAGAGAATTGAGAATTCTAATTTGTTTCAATTCTGGAAATCGAGGTGGTATGCATCAAAATAGGACATTTTACAATGGGAATAAAGTAAATAATTTATGTCAAGTTTTTGCTAAAAGGAAATATCTTGATAGAGATAAAAAAAAACTAATTTATTTTAAATTATTTCTCTGGCCAAATTATCGCGTAGAAGATTTAGTTTGTATGAATCGATATTGGTTTGATACCAATAATAGCAGCCGTTTCGGTATGGTAAGGATACATATGTATCCGCGATTGAAAATTCGTTAATCTATATTTTGATTTCTTCTCTTTCTCGTAACATATCTGGTCTGCGAAGACAAATAAATACACACACGCATTGTCTTCCCTTACCTTCTATTCGAAGGTATGATCCTAATTGAATGATGTATCCATTCGATCTAGAAATGAATCAAACAAAATTTTCTTAATTTTTTTATTTTAAAATAAAAATTTTGTATTTTCTGAATGCATAAACATTGAAATAATAAGAAATTCAATTTGAAAAAAAAAAATTAGGAATTCTTAAGGAAATTAAGATTATTCTATATAGCAAATAAAAAAAAAATAGTGTCATTATTACTGATCAAAAAAAATATCTATCTATATAGATAGATATATATATAGATAAAAAAAAAGAGGAGAGGAAAGGTTTTATGGTAAAAAATTCATTTATACTAGTTATTTCACAAGAAAAAAAAGAAGAAAATCCGGGATCGGTTGAATTTCAAGTATTCAATTTCACCAATAAGATACGAAGACTTACTTCACATTTGGAATTGCACAGAAAAGACTACTTATCTCAAAGAGGTTTACGTAAAATTCTGGGAAAACGCCAACGACTACTGTCTTATTTGTCAAAAATAAATGGAATACGTTATAAAAAATTAATTAACCTGTTGGATATTCGGGAGTCACAAACTCGTTAATTTGAAGAATCATTTTTAATTATTCGATTTATTAGATCTTGAATTTTGATGAACTTATTTTTGTTTTAAGCAATTCAATGAATCGAGGAAAAACCTATGAATGCCCCAGCTACAAGAAAAGACCTCATGATAGTCAATATGGGTCCTCAGCACCCATCAATGCACGGTGTTCTTCGACTCATTGTTACTCTAGATGGTGAAGATGTTATTGATTGTGAACCAATATTGGGTTATTTACACAGAGGGATGGAAAAAATTGCAGAAAACCGAACAATTATACAATATCTGCCTTATGTAACACGTTGGGATTATTTAGCTACTATGTTCCCCGAAGCAATAACCGTAAATGGACCGGAACAGTTAGGAAATATTCAAGTACCAAAAAGAGCCAGCTATATCCGAGTAATTATGTTGGAGTTGAGTCGTATAGCTTCTCACCTGCTATGGCTTGGACCTTTTATGGCAGATATTGGTGCACAAACTCCTTTCTTCTATATTTTCAGAGAAAGAGAATTAATATATGATCTATTCGAAGCTGCCACCGGTATGAGAATGATGCATAATTATTTTCGTATCGGAGGAGTAGCGGCTGATCTACCTCATGGCTGGATAGATAAATGTTTTGACTTCTGCGGTTATTTTTTAACAGGGATTGTTGAATATCAAAAACTTATTACGCAAAATCCTCTTTTTTTAGAACGAGTTGAGGGAGTAGGTATTATTGGTGGAGAGGAAGTAAAAAATTGGGGTTTATCAGGACCAATGCTTCGGGCTTCCGGAATCGAATGGGATCTTCGTAAAGTTGATCATTATGAGTGTTACGACGAATTAGATTGGGAAGTTCAATGGCAAAAAGAAGGAGATTCATTAGCCCGTTATTTAGTCCGAATTGGTGAAATGACGGAATCCATAAAAATTATTCAACAGGCTCTCGAAGGAATTCCCGGTGGGCCATATGAGAATTTAGAATTACGCTGCTTTGATTTTGATAGGGAAAAGGATCCAGACTGGAATGATTTTGAATATCGATTCATTAGTAAAAAACCTTCTCCGATTTTTGAATTGCCGAAACAAGAACTTTATGTGAGAGTTGAAGCACCAAAGGGAGAATTAGGAATTTTTCTAATAGGGGATAAGAATGGTTTTCCTTGGAGATGGAAAATTCGTCCACCAGGTTTTATCAATTTGCAAATTCTTCCTCAGTTAGTTAAAAGAATGAAATTGGCTGATATTATGACGATACTAGGGAGCATAGATATCATTATGGGAGAAGTTGATCGTTGAAATGATAATTTATACAACAGAAGTACAAGATATCCATTTTTTTTCCAGATTGGAATCTTTAAAAGAGGTCTATGGAATTCTATGGGTACTTGTCCCTATTTTGACTCTTGTATTGGGAATCACAATAGGTGTACTAGTGATTGTATGGCTAGAAAGAGAAATATCCGCAGGGATCCAACAGCGTATTGGACCTGAATACGCCGGTCCTTTGGGAGTTCTTCAAGCTCTAGCCGATGGAACAAAACTACTTTTCAAAGAAAATCTTCTTCCATCTAGGGGGAATACTCGTTTATTCAGTATCGGACCATCCATATCAGTCATATCAATTCTAGTAAGCTATTCAGTAATTCCTTTTGGCTATAACTTTATTTTAGCTGATCTTAATATTGGTGTTTTTTTATGGATTGCTATTTCGAGTATTGCTCCCGTTGGACTTCTTATGTCCGGATATGGATCAAATAATAAATATTCCTTTTTGGGTGGTCTACGGGCTGCTGCTCAATCGATTAGTTATGAAATACCATTAACTCTATGTGTGTTATCAATATCTCTACGTGCGATTCGGTGAGACAGAAACTTTTCCATGCTCCTTTTTTCTAGGTTTTATAGGAAAGAAAAAGAAGTCGAATAAATGGAATAGATATCTTCATTTTTTATTCATTATTATTATTCGGAGTTCGGATTGATGAACTAAATCAGATAGTTAGATGGGTGAAATAAAACAGCTTGTATTTCATTTGAATTTTTTTTTTTATTTGCAGTCAAAATATTGAGTCTCATTTTCTATGTATTAAGAAAAAAATGAAGTGGAAAAAAAAAGGAAGGGGCCATTTCCCCCAAGATTGGTTGTTTTAGTCATCCTGTCTTGAAGCGGGCTCAAAAGACCAAGACCAACCTTATTGAGTTTTCACTACCATTTGTATGAATTACCATACATGTATTACGATAAATAAAGGCGTAGGGGATTGATAAAAAAGAAAATGATTGGATAGTTAGAAACACCAAGATACACAAAGGATTAGTAATAGAGATTATGGAAATTATATTATCCATATTTCTGCAGAATAGAAGAATAGAAAAAGAATACTAATTGGGGCTTCAAATTGGTAGAAATAATCAAGCAGTACTCCCCACAATTCCGGTCCAGAGTATAGGATACTATCCACCAATTAAATAAATATGACTATCAGGAACGAAATAATCCTTTAAATTTTTTTTAAGTCCTCCTTTTGTACATAAAGTATATAAAAAAGAAAACAAAACCAAAAAGAAGAAGAAAAAAAAAGAAAGAATCCATTAATATATATAATTAATATATATAATTAATATAATACAAATATATAATTAATATAATACAATTCCAATAAACAAACAGGGATCCCTTTTTATTCTTTCTTATATCCATATTTCATGGAGATAGAATTCATATCTTAATTCATATTCTTTTTTGTAATCGAAAAGGATCGGTTATTAATAAATTAAAGGAGTATTTTATTGAAGAATTAAGTTATTACTCAACAAATTCAATTTTTTAGGGGATAAGATCAATTCAGAAGTACCTTTTTATTTTTTTTCTTCTTATTTTCTTTTTTTTCTATTTTTTTTTTATTATTATAATTCGAACAGACAGAATTCAATTGGTTTAATTCAGGACCGTCCAATAAAAATGAAGCCCACCTATCTTAGGCTTAGGGATATATCAAGAAAAATAAACGGCGCCGTCCTTAGATTTATTTATGGCCTTCGAGGAGCCGTATGAGGTGAAAATCTCATGTACGGTTCTGTAATAGCGATGGGAACAGTAATGTTATCACCGACTAGGATTATCTAACAGTTTAAGTACAGTTGATATAGTGGATTCGCAATCAAAATATGGTTTTTGGGGGTGGAATTTATGGCGTCAACCTATAGGTTTTATTGTTTTTCTAATTTCTTCGCTAGCGGAATGTGAAAGATTACCTTTTGATTTACCAGAAGCAGAAGAAGAATTAGTAGCCGGTTATCAAACCGAATATTCGGGTATAAGATTTGGTTTATTTTATGTTGCTTCCTATTTAAACCTATTAGTTTCTTCATTATTTGTAACGGTTCTTTACTTAGGCGGTTGGAATACCCCTACCCCGTACCTATTCGTTTCTGAACTTTTTGAAAAAAATAAAGCGTGTGGAGTTTTTGGAACTACAATTGGTATCTTTATTACATTAGCTAAAACTTATTTCTTCTTGTTCATTTCTATCACAACAAGATGGACTTTACCTAGACTAAGAATGGACCAATTATTAAATCTTGGATGGAAATTTCTTTTACCTCTTTCTCTCGCTAATCTATTATTAACAACTTCGTCTCAACTGCTTTCACTGTAAAAAATGAATATTCTATATTGATAACTTGTCTCAAACAAGAGAAAGAAACAAAATAAAGTTATTCATAAATATTCACGATATGTTCCTTATGGTAACTGGGTTCATGAATTATGGTCAACAAACAGTACGAGCTGCAAGGTATATTGGTCAAAGTTTTATGATTACCCTATCCCATGCAAATCGTTTCCCTGTAACTATTCAATATCCTTATGAAAAATTAATCGCATCGGAGCGTTTCCGCGGTCGAATCCATTTTGAATTTGATAAATGCATTGCTTGTGAAGTATGTGTTCGTGTATGTCCTATAGATCTACCTGTTGTTGATTGGAAACTGGAAACTTCTATTCGAAAGAAACGATTGCTTAATTACAGTATTGATTTCGGGATCTGTATATTTTGTGGTAATTGCGTTGAGTATTGTCCAACAAATTGTTTATCAATGACTGAAGAATATGAACTTTCGACTTATGATCGTCACGAATTGAATTATAATCAAATTGCTTTGGGCCGTTTACCAATGTCAGTAATTGACGATTATACAATTCGAACAATTTTAAACTCGCCTCAATTCAAATAAAAATAAAATAATCATAAAAAAATTATATAAATTCTATATATATATAAGATATATATATAAGAAAATAGAAAAATATAAAATAATCTAATGGATTCTATAGAATTTAAAAAATCAAATCATATAAATAATGATATATTTTAACAAATCAATAGGAAATATTATAGGAAGAAAATATAAAAATATTAAAAAATAAATATAGATAGATAGAACAAATATTATTATAATAATCTCGAAATGTAAATCTATTTTTTTTTTTTCCAAAAATGGAATTATAGAAAATATATATATTCTCTATATATAGAGAGCTATATATAGAGAGAGAGTATAGAGTATAGCTTCTAACTACTCTTTCGTATAAAGAATGAGATTCTTCCTAGAACGGTACCTATATCAACTCACACTCCTTAGGAATTAATTCAATTAGTAATTTAGTATATAAATTTTTTTCCTGGTCGTATCAATAAGGTCATGAAATTTCGATTTATTTATTTCTTATTTTCCATATAATGGATTTGCCTGAACCGATACATGATTTTCTTTTAGTCTTTCTAGGATCAGTTCTTGTATTAGGAAGTATAGGAGTAGTATTATTTACCAACCCAATTTTTTCTGCCTTTTCGTTGGGACTGGTTCTTGTTTGTATATCTTTATTCTATATTTTATCAAACTCCCATTTTGTAGCTGCAGCACAGCTACTTATTTACGTAGGAGCGATAAATGTTTTAATCCTATTTGCTGTGATGTTCATGAAAGGTTCAGAATATTCCCACAATTTTGATTTTTGGACCGTTGGGGACGGAGTTACTTTGATGGTTTGTATAAGTATTTTTGTTTCACTAATGACTACTATTCCAGATACATCATGGTACGGGATTATTTGGACTACAAGATCAAATCAGATTATCGAACAAGATTTGATAAGTAATAGTCAACAAATTGGAATTCATTTATCAACAGATTTTTTTCTTCCATTTGAACTCATTTCAATAATTCTTTTAGCTGCTTTGATAGGTGCAATTGTCGTGGCTCGACAGTAATAAATCTTTAGAACTATCAACAGCAATTCAAATTCCATTTTGCTCTATCTTATCCCATCCATTTCCTTTCAATTCTATGTGAAAGGGAAAGATTATTTCTGTTTAAAATCATTTTTTTTATTCGATTTAATGTATTCTATTCTTTTGGTTTTGTTCGATTCTCTAGTCAATCGAATCCGTTGATTGAATTGTTGTTCATATTGAAATGAATCGAAATTGATAAGGAGTTGGTCAATGATGCTCGAACATGTACTTGTTTTGAGTGCCTATTTATTTTCTATCGGTATCTATGGATTGATCACTAGCCAAAATACGGTTAGAGCCCTTATGTGTCTTGAACTTATACTGAATGCGGTTAATATCAATTTCGTAACATTTTCTGATTTTTTTGATAGTCGTCAATTAAAAGGAAATATTTTTTCCATTTTTGTTATAGCTATTGCAGCCGCTGAAGCAGCTATCGGACCAGCTATTGTTTCATCAATTTATCGTAACAGAAAATCAACTCGTATCAATCAATCGAATTTGTTGAATAAATAACTGAATAAAAAAAAAATAGTATTCATCATAAACATTATAGAATATTAAAAGTAGAATATGAATGTTCATCAATTCCCAATTAACATGGATGATACATATCGTATGATCATGTTTGCGAAAACGTAAGAAATCAAAGTATCTTGGCCCTCTTTTAGGAACTTGATCCAGAAGTAGATTGATTGGAAAACGTCTGGTAAATCGTTGATTCATCTGGTGTATAAATATATGATTCATTTAAAAGTTTTACTAGATCGAAAATTTCTGATGTTCAAAAACTAATAGACCCAATGTCACATTCAGTAAAGATTTATGATACCTGTATAGGATGTACTCAATGTGTCCGAGCTTGTCCGACAGATGTATTAGAAATGATACCGTGGGACGGATGTAAAGCTAAGCAAATTGCTTCTGCTCCAAGAACAGAGGATTGTGTCGGCTGTAAAAGATGTGAATCTGCCTGTCCGACGGATTTCTTGAGTGTTCGAGTTTATTTATGGCATGAAACAACTAGAAGCATGGGTCTAGCTTATTGATTGATACGTTTCAAAAAACCCCACACGAATACGTTTTTTTACTGACAAAAACCCGTGCTCAAAACGACTTTTTATTATTTTATATGTTTTGAGCACGGGTTTTCTGGCCCAAGTGTATTTTATTTTTACCACGAATTTTTTTCCTTGGTTAACAATAATTGTAGTTTTGCCAATATCCGCGGGTTCATTAATCTTCTTATTTCCTCATAGAGGAAATAAGGTAATTCGCTGGTATACTATTTGTATATGCTTAATGGATCTACTTCTAACAACCTATGCATTCTGTTATCATTTCGAATTGGACGATCCATTAATGCAGCTGACGGAGAATTATAAATGGATAATTTTTTTTGATTTTGATTGGAGATTCGGAATAGATGGACTCTCTATCGGACCTATTTTACTCACGGGATTTATCACCACTTTAGCGACTTTAGCGGCTCAGCCGGTTACTCGGGAATCCAAATTATTCCATTTTCTGATGTTAGCAATGTATAGCGGTCAAATAGGATCATTTTCTTCTCGAGACATTTTACTTTTTTTCATCATGTGGGAAGTAGAATTAATTCCCGTTTATCTACTTTTATCCATGTGGGGAGGAAAGAAACGTTTGTATTCAGCTACAAAGTTCATTTTGTACACTGCAGGAAGTTCCGTTTTTTTATTAATGGGAGTTCTAGGTATCGGTTTATATGGTTCCAATGAACCAGCATTAAATTTGGAAACATCAGCTAATCAATCATATCCTTTGGTACTGGAAATACTATTCTATATTGGATTTCTTATTGCTTTTGCTGTAAAATCACCGATTATACCGTTACATACATGGTTACCAGACACCCATGGAGAAGCACATTACAGTACTTGTATGCTTTTAGCCGGAATTTTATTAAAAATGGGAGCGTATGGATTGGTTCGAATTAATATGGAATTATTACCCCACGCTCATTGTATATTCTCTCCCGGGTTAATGATATTAGGTGCAATTCAAATAATCTATGCTGCTTCAACATCTCTTGGTCAACGTAATTTAAAAAAAAGAATAGCTTATTCCTCTGTATCTCATATGGGTTTCATAATTATAGGAATTGGTTCGATAAGCGATACGGGACTCAATGGAGCCATTTTACAAATAATCTCGCATGGGTTTATTGGCGCTGCGCTTTTTTTCTTGGCAGGAACGGGTTATGATAGAATACGTCTTCTTTATCTCGACGAAATGGGTGGAATGGCTATCCCACTGCCAAAAATATTCACGGTGTTCAGTATCTTATCGATGGCTTCCCTTGCATTGCCAGGCATGAGCGGTTTTGTGGCAGAATTGATAGTCTTTTTTGGAATAATTACGAGTCAAAAATCTCTTTTAATGACAAAAATACTAATTACTCTTGTAACGGCCATTGGAATGATATTAACTCCTATTTATTCATTATCTATGTTACGTCAGATGTTCTATGGATACACGCTTTTTAATACACCAAACTCTTATTTTTTTGATTCTGGGCCGCGAGAGTTATTTATTTCGATTTCCATCCTTATACCCGTAATAGGTATTGGTATTTATCCGGATTTTCTTTTATCATTATCAGTTGACAAGGTCGAAGCTATTCTATCGAATTTTTTATAGAAAGTTTTCATGAAATAAAAAAAAAAATTTCTTGCTCTTTTTTTTTTTTAATAGTGTCCATTATACAATGAAAAAAAGAAATCTGTTTCTTCTATCATCTTACCTTACAAAAAGGAATTGTAACCAGATGTCTTTGATGTTTGGTAGAACCCCTTGAATCACTACATTAGTGGATTCTAAGGGGTTCTCGACGGTTTATGTGAAGTTTTATTATATGCTTACTATGTTTGTATTTGTCAGACCCCTTCTTTATTCAATTCACTTAAACTTAAACTCAATTTGATGTAAATGAACCATAACTATGTAATCCTATTCCTAATAGATTGATCCCAAAATAACATACCCAAATTATAAGAAAGCCCATAGAGGCTACTATTGAAGAATTTACACCTTCCAATTTTTTTCTAGTATGTAAAAAAATCGCAAATATTGTCCAAGTAATAAATGCCCAAGTTTCCTTTGGATCCCAATTCCAATAGGATCCCCATGCCTCATTAGCCCATACTGCTCCCGAAAGAATACCTATGGTTAAAAAGATAAACCCTAGACTAATAATACGATGACTCCAACGATCCAATTGTTGAATAAATTGGGACCTGTAATAATTTCGAAAAGAAAGAAAAGAAGTGTTTCGTAAAATATTATTTCTCTTGTTCCGATATTTGATCTCAGCAAAAGAAAATGACTCAGTTAAAAAAGAAAAATTATTGCTATTACCAATAATCCTTATGACTTTTCGAAATGTAATGACTAAAAGAGCTACTGATAATAATGAGCCACATAAAAGAGCTGCATAGCCTAATACCATCATACTTACATGCATCATTAACCAATGGGATTGGAGAGCGGGTACTAGTATTGTGGATTGATGCATTTTGATTAAAAGACCAGAAGTAGCAAAGCCTTGGGTCAAAATAACACTTGGTGCGATTACTGTGCTTAAATGGTTTTTATGTTTTTTAAAAGTAAAAGACGGAATCATATTAAAAATGGAAAAACTCCATGAAAGAAAGATTAATGATTCATATAAATCACTTAATGGTAAATGCCCCGAAAAAATCCAACGAGTAACTAATAATCCTGTTATACAGAAAAAAGTTACTATCATGCCTTTTCCCAACGAATCATATAGTCCTACGATTTCATTGAGTGATAAGTTTATCAAATGAATTGCAATTACAATTGATACGACCGAAAATGATATATGAGTTAATATATGCTCTAAAGTTGAAAATATCATAAATAAAAAGAAAAAGGGTCCACTAATTATAGGAATGGAAATCGGGAATGTAATTCATTCTAGGACTTACTCTTTTCGAAGATAAGATGCCCATGCCGCCACTCGGACTCGAACCGAGATGCTCTAGCACTGCTTCCTAAGAGCAGCGTGTCTACCGATTTCACCATAGCGGCTTGCTCGAAATCATAATAATCTATTTTTAGTAAATCGTCGAGATTGAAAGAGTCAATTCAAATGCAATACAATATTTGTTTAGTAAACATAAAAATGGAAACATTAAATAATTTTTTTTTTTTGAAGATTTGAATATTCCAATTACAATAAGAATTCTTATTATCATTCGTTTTTCGTTTCGAGTGTCAGTTTTATTTAAGTTAAGTTAGTAATGGGAGTGGGCTTTTTCATAGTTTATCCTTTCTCAAAATGGCACTGTTGTAACTCGATCTAAACAGTTCTGACTTCAACCTCTGAAACACAAAATTTGCTTTCTCATTTGTGTTTTTAAATGATTCATTGTTTTTATTTTTTTTTTTTTTTTAATATTTAATAATTTAAAATTTAATTAAATAAATAAAATTAATAATTAAAAAAAATATATGCATTTTTTTTTTTGAAAGAAAAATAGTATTTTTATGAATCACAAATTTAGTTAGCACTATATTCCAAGAATATATATAAGCATTTCCATAGCTTTGTATTATATTAATCATTAGAATTTTTGTTGTGTCGAAAAGTTAATATTTCGAAAACCAATTAAAACAAATTATTAAGATATCAGATAAAAAAGACTTTTGATTTTGATTGTAATTGTACCCTGTTTTATTTTGATTTTAAGATCCATTTCAAAGCATTGAAATTTGAAAATTATTATCTCCAATAAACCAATAAAAGGGAAGGGCGACTTTTCAATTGGGTTAAAAAAAGAGGGTATAAGGGTATATATATAATAGAAATAGATATATATAGCTAGTTAATATGGTTAGTGATAGTAATTTAGAGATTCTAGTAATTTAGAGAATATAGTATAGTATTTCAAAAATTTACAAAAACAAGTTTGAAATCAATTAGTTCCAATGCCCAATAATGTGTCCCATTTCTTTTATTTTTTTACTAAAGATTTTCTATCTACTTAAGTATACTAATACTAAAAAAACTTTTTTATTGATTATTTGGTCGATGAGTAAAATGAAACTCTTCATTCCAAAAATGAGAAAACATACTTCAAAAAGTTGAAATTTTGTTATGTTTATTCTTTTTTTGTTGTTTCAAAAACCAGCACCATTCTTTCTATATAGAATATAGATATCTATCTATATAGAATATAGATATCTATAAAGAAATCGATTAGAAATTTATAGCTATAGAAAAAATAGAAAAAATTATTTATAGAAAAACGAAAAAAAATTGGAAAATAATAAACGAAATTAGTCTATTCTTCGAGTCCGGCTAAATTCAGAGATTACTCCAATATTTTTATTTGTTGCACAAAAAAGCTTTTTGAATTCCCCGTAGAAAGAGATGTGGCTAAGGAAAAAGATTTCAATGTTGTCCAATATCCCTTTTTTTTCCAAATATTTTTACGAATCCGTTTTTTTGATATAGAAGTACGTTTTTTTGGAACTGCCATTGAAAAAAAAAAATATGCTAGTTTTTTCATTACTATAGTTCATGTGAAAGACATCTATTGTTCAAAATGAATTGTTCTCTATATCTATCCACTTTTTTCTAGGTTACATTCCCTTCATAAAAAAATATGCATATGTAAAAATCACATAGTCTTTTTGTTTTTTGTTCCTAGTAATATTTTATGGAATTCTTACAAAAAAAAAGAAGACTGTCTGTCTGGTTATATCTCTGTCTATTTTCGTCGTACTTTATTTATACATCGAATAAAATAAATCGAAAAAGTTTAAGAAATCAACCCTTATCCTGCTTAAAAATGAATTGCTCAAGCTCGAAGAAAGAGTGTACCTAATTTCCATTTTCAAATGGAATCCGACCGGTCGTTAATCTATTAAAAGATCCATTCTTTTGAAATTCAAAAGAATGGATCTTACTTTTTCTCTGCTATGTAAAGTAAATTCTTGAATATCATAATCTTTTTTACAAACTTAGATGTCTTTTATTGTAACGGGAAATAATCAATTAGTTCAAAAATGAACTAAAATTTTTCGGAATAAACAAACTCAATAAATTTGGATTTTATTGAGAGGGATTCATATCAAAATAAACTAAATTTTTGGTGTAATTTTTTCTATTCACTCTAACTCTAATGAGGTATAAATTATTGTAATATATAATAATTTATTTTCTTTTTTTAAAATATTTTTCTTTTTTATTAATATTTTTTATTAATATTAATAACTAAAATTAATAACTAAAAAACCAAAAAATAAAATTTATTTTTTACTAAGAATTTGGTCATATCATTTGACTCATTTTCACTTCGTGCTTTGCAATATTGGATTGAAGTTATTGTACAAAGATTCAAAATAATTAATAATAGAGAATTCTGTTTAAGTTTTGCATATCTTAATTTTTCTTTTATTAACTGAACCTTTCAAACGAACGAAAACCGGTGAATAAGAAACAAAACTCATTAAGATTAAGAAGAAAAGATTTTTTGTATTTTTTTGTATGGAATATACGTATCAATATTCGTGGATTCTAACTTTCATTCCACTTCTAGTTCCTATGTTAATAGGAATGGGACTTCTCCTTTTTCCGACGGCAACAAAAAATCTTCGCCGTGTGTGGGCTTTTCCTAGTGTTTTATTGTTAAGTATAGTTATGATTTTTTCGATTGATTTGTCTATTCATCAAATAAATACCAGTTCTATCTATCAATATGTATGGTCTTGGACTATCAATAACGATCTTTCTTTAGAGTTTGGCCACTTGATTGATTCACTTACTTCTATTATGTCAATATTAATAACTACTGTTGGAATTTTGGTTCTTATTTATAGTGACAATTATATGTTTCATGATCAAGGATATTGGAGATTTTTTGCTTATATGAGTTTTTTTAATACTTCAATGTTGGGATTGGTTACCAGTTCGAATTTGATCCAAATTTATATCTTTTGGGAATTCGTTGGAATGTGTTCCTATTTTTTAATAGGTTTTTGGTTCACACGCCCTATCGCGGCAAATGCTTGTCAAAAAGCATTTATAACTAATCGTGTAGGAGATTTTGGTTTATTATTAGGAATTTTAGGTCTTTACTGGATAACGGGTAGTTTGGAATTTCGGGATTTGTTTGAAATATTCAAAAACCTGATTTCGAATAAGAATAATGAGGTAAATCTTTTATTTATTACTTTGTGTGCCTTCCTATTATTTGCCGGTTCAGTTGCTAAATCTGCCCAATTCCCCTTTCATGTATGGTTACCGGATGCTATGGAAGGGCCTACCCCGATTTCGGCTCTTATACATGCTGCTACTATGGTAGCGGCGGGAATTTTTCTTGTCGCCCGGTTTCTTCCTCTTTTCATAGTTCTACCTTACATAATGAATGGAATAGCTTTGATAGGTATAATAACGGTAGTATTAGGGGCTACTTTAGCTCTTGCTCAAACGGATATTAAGAGAGGTTTGGCTTATTCTACAATGTCTCAATTGGGTTATATGATGTTAGCTCTAGGTATGGGTTCTTATCGAGTCGCTTTATTTCATTTGATTACTCATGCTTATTCA